AGTTAAATTTTTGTTCATATTGAAATGAATCGAGATTGATAAGGAGTTAGTTTAGTTAATGATGCTCGAACATGTACTTATTTTGAGTGCCTATTTATTTTCTGTCGGTCTATATGGATTGATCACGAGTCGAAATATGGTTAGGGCTCTTATGTGTCTTGAACTTATATTAAATGCGGTTAATATCAATTTTATAACATTTTCTGATTTTTTTGATAGTCGTCAATTAAAAGGAGCTATTTTCTCAATTTTTGTTATAGCTATTGCAGCTGCTGAAGCAGCTATTGGACTTTCTATTCTTTCATCAATTTCTCGTAATCGAAAGTCAATTCGTATTAATCAATCTAATTTATTGAATAAATAGTATTAATAGGAGAAATTCAAATTTTTATAAAAAATGAAAATTCTCAAGTCTACCTCCTAAGTTCTGATCTTGGTCGTACAAACATCAAAAATCAAAGTATTTTGGCGCTAGTTCCTAAGCCAATTCAGAACTAAATTGATTAAAAAACTCTGGGAACTCATCGATTCGTCTAATATCTAAATGGATTTGATACATTTTTCAGTTCTAAATTTACTAGATCGAATTTTTATGCCCTTGAAAAATATAGAAATCCAATGTCACATTCAGTAAAGATTTATGATACCTGTATTGGGTGTACTCAATGTGTTCGGGCCTGCCCCACAGATGTGTTAGAAATGATACCCTGGGACGGATGTAAAGCCAAACAAATTGCTTCTGCTCCAAGAACAGAGGATTGTGTCGGTTGTAAGAGATGCGAATCCGCCTGTCCAACGGATTTCTTAAGTGTTCGGGTTTATTTATGGCATGAAACAACTCGCAGTATGGGTCTAGCTTATTGATACCTTAACGAAAACTATACTTGAATTCATCTGATTTGTTTTACCGCGAAAACCCGTATTTTTACACACGGGTTTTCTGGTCCAAGTGTATCTTGTCTTTACCACGAATTCTTTTCCTTGGTTAACAATAATTGTATTTTTACCAATATCTGCAGGTTCCTTAGTTTTCTTTCTTCCCCATAGAGGAAATAAGCTAATTAGGTGGTATACTATTTGTATATGCATTTTAGAACTTCTTCTAACAACCTATGTATTCTGTTATCATTTCCAATGGGACGATCCATTAATCCAACTAGTAGACGACTATAAATGGATTAAATTTTTTGATTTCCATTGGAAATTAGGAATAGACGGACTTTCGATAGGACCCCTTTTACTAACAGGGTTTATAACTACTTTAGCTACTTTAGCGGCCTGGCCGATTACTAGAGATTCACGATTATTCCATTTTTTTATATTAGCAATGTATAGCGCTCAAATAGGGCCATTTTCCTCTCAAGACCTTTTACTTTTTTTCCTCATGTGGGAATTAGAATTAATTCCGGTTTATCTACTTCTATCCATGTGGGGAGGAAAGAAACGTATGTATTCAGCCACAAAATTTATTTTGTATACAGCGGGAGGATCTGTTTTTCTATTACTGGGAGTTCTAGGTCTTGGTTTATATGGTGCTACTAAACAAACATTAGATTTTGAAACATCAATAAATCGACCGTATCCGATAGCTTTTGAAATACTATTATATATTGGATTTTTTATTGCTTTTGCTGTCAAATCGCCGATTCTACCTCTACATACATGGTTACCTGATACCCATGGAGAAGCTCATTACAGCACTTGTATGCTTTTAGCCGGAGTCTTATTAAAAATGGGAGCGTATGGATTGATTCGAATTAATATGGAATTATTACCTCACGCCCATTCTATCTTTTCTCCCTGGTTGATAATAATAGGCACTATACAAATAATTTATGCAGCTTTAACTTCTTCCGGCCAACGTAATTTAAAAAAAAGGATAGCCTATTCCTCTGTATCTCATATGGGTTTGATCCTTATAGGAATTAGTTCTTTAACCGATGCAGGGCTCAATGGAGCCATTTTACAAATAATATCTCACGGATTTATTGGAGCAGCACTTTTTTTCTTGGCGGGAACAAGTTATGATAGAATACGTCTTGTTTATCTCGACGAAATGGGCGGAGTCGCTACCCCACTGCCAAAAATTTTTACCCTGTTCAGTAGCTTTTCCATGGCCTCCCTTGCATTACCTGGTATGAGTGGTTTTATTGCGGAATTGTTAGTATTGTGGGGAATCGTTACTAGTCAAAAATATTTTTTAATGCCAAAAATCCTACTTACTCTTGTAATGTCACTTGGAATGATATTAACTCCTATTTATTCATTATCTATGTTACGCCAGATGTTCTATGGATACAAGTTATTTAATCTTTCTAATTCTTGTATTTTTGATTTTGGACCGCGCGAGTTATTTGTTTCAATCTCTCTCTTTCTGCCTGTAATAGGCATGGGGATCTACCCCGATTTTGTTCTTTCACTATCACTTGAGAAGGTTGAGTTTATTTTATCTAATTTTTTCTAGAGCTTTTTCCTAAATAATTTTTTTGAAAAGCTTCGTGTCTAATAAAAAAAAGAGTGCTTTGTCTATTTTTTTTAATTAAGTAAAAAAATGAGTTTTCATTTTAACCGATATGCGCGGGTCTTTACGAGAACCGCGCGAATCACTACACTACTCCCGCAGGATTCACGCAGTTCGCTATGGTTCATACAAAGTCTTTCGAAAACTCTACTCTACTTAGGGTGTATTTGTAAAAAGCTTCCTTGGATTTAACTAGCAATTAAGGTAAATGAACCATAACTATGTAGCCCGATTCCTAATAGATTAACTCCAAAATAACAGATCCAAATTATAAGAAAGCCTAGTGCCGCCACAATTGCGGAATTTGCACCCAGGAAATTTTGATTTGTTCGAATATGTAAATAACTAGCGAATATGATCCAAGTAATAAAGGCCCAAGTTTCTTTTGGGTCCCAACTCCAGTATGATCCCCATGCTTCATTAGCCCATACTGCTCCCGAAAGAATACCAATCGTTAAAAAAAGAAATCCTAGACTAATCATACGATAACTCCAACAATCCAACTGTTGAATCACTAGGGCTTTGTAATAATTCTTACGAGAAAAAAAAGAAGGATTTTTGAAAAAATTTCTTTTTTCATTCCTGTATTGGATTTTGTCAAAAGAAAATGACTCAATTAATCTTAGTAAGGAATTACTTTTCTTGCGAAACATAATGACTAGAAGTGCGGATGATAATAATGATCCACACAAAAGAGCGGCATAGCTCAATATCATCATACTTACATGCATTATTAACCACTCGGATTGGAGCGCAGGTACTAATATTGCAGGTTTTTGTATTTGAGTTAAAAGTCCTGAAGTAGCAAAGACCTGGGTAAAAATAGTACTTGAGGCGGTTATTGTGCTTAGATTTTTCTTGTTTTTGAAATACGCGACTATATGAATAAGGGAGAAACTCCACGAAAGAAAGATTACTGATTCGTATAAATCACTTAGTGGAAAATGAGCGGAATAAATCCAACGAATGACTAATAATCCTGTTAAACACAAAAAAGTAGTTAGCACGCCCTTTTCTGTTAAATCATAGGGTTTTATGATTTCCGTGATCAATAGGTTTATCAAGCGAATTGTAAATACAATTGAAACAATTGAAAAGGAAAGATGAGTTAATATATGCTCTAGGGTTGAAAATATCATAAAAATAAAAAAAAAAAAAATAATCCATTAATTTAATTAAAAAATTAAAATCGGAAATTAAAATCGGGAATTGAATTCATTATGCATTATAAGATCTATTGTCTCTCGTTTAGAAGATGGTATGCCGCTACTCGGACTCGAACCGAGATGCTCTAGCACTGCTTCCTAAGAGCAGCGTGTCTACCAATTTCACCATAGCGGCTTGCTCAAACCCATAATTGCCTATTCATAATAGTCTATTCATATCCAATCGTCAAGATTGAAAGACGCTATTGAATGAAAAATTTTTGAATAAAAAGGTAAATTAATACATATCCCATTAGTTTAACGGTCTATTTGAAGCTTTTTATTTAGCTTAGGACTTTCGTCTTGTTTATGCTCTTCGAGAATCGAAGCCTTGTAACGAAAAAGTGCTACCCCTTTAGTTAGGGATAGAATTTAAAACAAAAAGTTTTCTTTTTTTTTAGTTCTCATTTACCTGATTTCAGAAATTTGAAAGAACAAAATAAAATGCATTTTCTCAATGAACCTAAAAAAAGCTATTTAGATTATTCCAAATTAACACTTTGTTCTAAATCCCAACCGCTGACGTCTTTTATGGATTAGGCTTAAACTAAAAGATATATGGGAACTCTTATAATCATTGTCTTATAATAATTGAAAGAAAGAAGAAGTCATAAAGTTATCTTTGAAAAATTGAATTGATAAGTTTCTATCGTTAAGTTTAACTAAAAATCTTATCTTTGATCTTCTATTAATTTATTAGAGAGATAAAGAAAAAAGAATAATATTATTATCAGCATTTTAATTATGACAAATTGGTCGATGAGGACGATAAGACTCCCCACCAATTTATTATGACAAAGTGGTTGATGGGGAAGATAAGACTCCCCACCAACAAAATGCAAAAATCTAGTACTAAAGAAAGGTAAAACCTTGTGTTTTTTGATTATTGTATTTTTTTTAGAATCAGCTAACTTGGACTAGTATGAATTTTCTTATCCTAATCACAAAATGGAGTCTATTTGATTAGTCCAAAGTAAGAAAGATATGGTAATTTGTTATTTTCTATTAAAATTGAAACGAGTCAATTTGCAAGTTAAATCGATTCAGAGTATTACAACGTTACATCACTTATTTTTTGGCGCACAAAAAACTTTTTGACTTCCCAGTACAAAGAGATTTCCCTAATGACAAAGCTTTTAACGCCGATGAATATCCCTTCGATTTCCAAATATTTTTACGTATACGCTTTTTTGCTCTAGAAGTACGTTTTTTTGGAACTGCCATTTCAAAATGAAAATTAAGAGGTTACTTTTTCGAGTTGGATGTGAAAGACATCTATTGTTCAAACCAAATAGACTTCCGCTCTGATATAGTTTTATTCTGATATTTTTCTATACTAAGCTATGACATATAAACCTAATTAGTGGAACTAAAAAAAAGTATTGAAAAGACCTATCTCGGTCGATTTTTGGCATTCGACACTACAGTTCCATGTAATAAAATCTAGTGAAGTTTAAAAAGACAATTTTTATCTACTAACACGTTGAATCTTTCTGCGATTAATTAGCCAAACTTGAGGAAAAATACGTCTAAAAAAAATTTTTAATTCAAATTAGTAATGAATCCATTCTATTAAAGGATATATCTTTTTTTCCTTTTTCCATAAAAAAATATTTTCCATAAATTAATAAAAAAAGCAAGCGATTTCTAATAAAAAATAATACATCTTCTAACAAATTAGTTAATTAAGTTGGAATAAACGAACTAAAATGAAAAGGATGAGTGATTACGCCAATGACATTAGTAAACCCCTCTTTATATGAGAATCTAGTACTTTTTTAGTGTAATTACTGCTGCTTGCTATACGAAACCCTATTATTAGAATAAATTCTATATTTCATTTTATTTCAGTTTCGACATCTTCCTAAATATGTTAGTATATTTAAAATAAAACAGTATTCGCTTTTTTCATAACTTGGTCGTATTATTTAACCAATTCTAACTTCTTGATTTGAGTATTTGAGCTATTTCGAAAAGACTCATAAACTGCTAAAATTTTCTTTAAGTTAGTGCATATTATAATTTTTTTATCGACCTCTTTCGAAAGGGATAGAATCCAGTTAATCGGAAGCAATTAATTACGACTTTTTCTTTTTATGGAACAGACATATCAATATGCATGGATACTACCCTTTCTTCCACTTTCAGTTCCTATATTAATTGGGGTCGGACTTCTTCTTTTTCCGGCGGCAACAAAAAGGCTTCGTCGTATATGGGCTTTTCAGAGCGTTTTATTATTAAGTATAATCATGATTTTTTCGATCCATCTGTCTATTCAGCAAATAAATAGCAGTTTTATCTATCAATATGTCTGGTCTTGGATTATCAATAATGATTTTTCTTTAGAATTTGGGTACTTAATTGATCCGCTTACTTCTATTATGTCAATATTAATCACTACTGTTGGAATTTTGGTCCTTATTTATAGTGAGAATTATATGTTTTATGATCGGGGATATTTGAGATTTTTTTCTTATATAAGTTTTTTCAGTACTTCCATGTTGGGATTAGTTACGAGTTTGAATTTGATACAAGTTTATATTTTTTGGGAATTAGTTGGAATGTGTTCGTATCTATTAATAGGCTTTTGGTTCACACGCCCTGTTGCAGCAAATGCTTGTCAAAAAGCGTTTGTAACTAATCGTGTCGGGGATTTTGGTTTATTATTGGGAATTTTGGGTTTTTATTGGATAACGGGGAGTTTTGAATTTCGGGATTTATTCCAAATATTCAATAACTTGAGTTATAATAATGAAGTAAAAAATTTTTTTCTGACTTTGTGCGCTGGTTTATTATTTTCCGGTGCAGTTGCTAAATCCGCCCAATTCCCGCTTCATGTATGGCTACCGGATGCGATGGAAGGGCCGACTCCGATTTCGGCTCTTATCCATGCCGCTACTATGGTAGCAGCGGGAATTTTCCTTGTAGCTAGACTTCTCCCTCTTTTTATAATCATACCCCATATAATGAATTTAATCTCTTTAATAGGGATAATAACAGTATGTTTTGGAGCTACTTTAGCTCTTGCTCAAAACGACATTAAGAGGGGTTTAGCCTATTCTACAATGTCTCAATTGGGTTATATGATGTTAGCTCTAGGTATGGGGTCTGCTCGAAGTGCTTTATTTCATTTGATTACTCATGCTTATTCGAAAGCATTATTGTTTTTAGGATCCGGCTCCCTTATTCATTCAATGGAAACTATTGTTGGTTATTCTCCAAAAAAAAGTCAAAGTATGGTTCTTATGGGAGGTTTAACAAAATATGTACCAATTACCAAAAGCGCTTTTTTCTTCGGTACACTTTCTCTTTGTGGGCTTCCGCCTCTTGCTTGTTTTTGGTCCAAAGATGAAATTCTTAATGATAGTTGGTTATATTCACCGATTTTTGCAATAATCGCCTGGGCTACGGCGGGATTAACCGCATTTTATATGTTTCGGATCTATTTACTTATCTTTGAAGGACATTTAAATGCTCATTTGCAAAATTACAGTGGTAAAAAAAAGACTTCCCTCTATTCAATATCTCTCTGGGGTAAAGAAGATTCAAAAATTAATAACAAAAACTTTCGTTTGTTAACTTTATTAAAAAGGAAGAATACTGAAAGGACTTCTTTTTTTTCCAAGACGATATATCAAATTGATGAGAATGCAAGAAATAGAAACCAACCCTTTCTTACTATTTCTCCTTTTGGCAATAAGAAAACCTTTTTATATCCTTATGAATCGGATAATTCTATATTATTTCCTATCCTTATATTAGTCTTATTTACTT